GCCCCTGACAGGATAGGTGAGGAATCACTCTTGATCTTTTTTATTGGGGCCTACAACTTCTCCGAGCCGACTAGCATCCCTTTCCACTGCGCATTTATCGAACAAAGAAGACGACTATAGGATCGAATTCGCTTTCCATGGTGAACTGGTCGTCCCATACCTTCTGCCTGTCTCATATGTGCGGAACCTGGTCTTTTTCGGTTCCAGCCCCCCCCTCGAATACATAGGGTAGGTAGGACTGGGTGAGAAAGGGTTCCCTGTTGCCAATAAACTTTCCCCGGCCTTCGATTCCCCTTACTCATAAAGGGTCTTACGGTCGGTACTAACTAAAGAAAAAGAGTCTTCTTTCTAAGAGTAGGCGTGGAGAGCTTTTTGCGGGGAAACTTGCAAGTACAGTTTGGGGGGAGACGGGCGTCGACCCAACCTTATGAGTATTCGGACTATAACAGTTCAGATGAACAGTCACTCACTTTTGACAGTTATACGATTCCAGAAGATGATCTAGAATTGGGTCAATTACGTTTATTAGAAGTGGACAATCGAGTGGTTGTACCAGCCAAAAGTCATCTACGTATTATTGTAACATCTGCTGATGTACTTCATAGTTGGGCTGTACCTTCCTCAGGTGTCAAATGTGATGCTGTACCTGGTCGTTTAAATCAAATCTCTATTTCGGTACAACGAGAAGGAGTTTACTATGGTCAGTGCAGTGAGATTTGTGGAACTAATCATGCCTTTATGCGTGCGCCCGGAAAGATAGGCCGACTGCTGAGCCCACTCTGGCTCAGCCGCACCACCCTGGGTGCGAGCCACCCGAGAAGCAAGCTATTACAGCGAGCGGCTGGAGCAGTATGGAGCCGAGGAGCAAGGCAGTAGATAAGATAGAAGAAGGGGTCAGGCTCCCGGTGGAGCAGAGGATACGGTTAGGATAACGAACTTGAAACGCGGAGCCCGAGCGTCCGGCGAGCGAGTGGTTAGTGGCCAATAGCGCCCTAGTTGATGGCATTCCTCTCTGCGGCTGGCACTCGAGGAACCACGGGGCACTCCATACAGAGCAAACAAGTCTTAGGGATGAGACGCCCGCGCAAGGACCTCAATTCTCATTAGGAGGTCGAACCAAGGACCTATGGAAGTCGGGGCTAGCCCGTCCCCATGGGCAACGCAACAGTGTCCTGAGGGAGGAGTTTAGAGGCCTTATAGTAGCACGGACTTCTTTTTCTTTCTAGGTCATGCGAAGGGGGCCAGTCCAAGATCGTACTGTTCCTCTACAAAGACAACAGACGCTCTCAACGGCTAGGCGCCACTCTCTTTCTGAGTTATTCCAGCTTCTTCATGATTTCGCGCCGCGGTGAACAAACAAAACAAAAAAGAGGGCCATCTCAGCGGAAGGAGAAGGACCTGCAACGGCAGAGACTACTGACCCTATTCTTGTTCCTAGCCGTCTTTTACGAGTCCGGAAAGCCTCCTCAGAGGGATCCTCAAAATAGAATAGAGAAGGGCGGGCAGGGCTCCCGCAAGAGCCTCCCCCCTCTTCCCGGTCAAGATAGATGGGAAGGAGCCCTATCAAGGCCATAAACAGTCTCTTTATTTATGTACGTACACCTTTGTTTCAGGGTGGGGCCGCCCTTCCTCCTGCTAATCCGGCCATTTCCGAACCTGTCTTTCTCATCCCATTCAATGGAGGACTTTTCAATTCTTGCGATTCCCAGCCCCCTTAGCTTATTATTTTATATATATCTATATATATTATTTATAAAGGGTTCCGCTCGGCTAAATAGGCTCAATGATCTCTTTCTTCGCTTCGATAGGCCGGTACGGCGCTCCGCGTGGTTATATTCATACATGTTCCGACTCGCCGGTCATTATGGATCTAGTGGCATGGCGGGGCAAAAGAAAGGGGGAGGGGGAAGCAACTACGAAGCTTCGTAGACTCGACAAGTCGCTCCGCTTATAGAATATAATGAAGCAAGCTAGCGACTCTCCTAGTAGCGAAGGAAAGGGGCAGGAAAGGAGCAGAGAAGGGGTTGGATTTCACCTATGATCAGATCAGTGGGCAACCATAGTTTACTTTTTTCGTAGTGTTGTTAACGTTGTTGAAAGCTCATTACTTATTTAAGTAGGCCTCGCCTTTCGGAGCTGCTCCCAGCTCACACTATGGTGGAGGAGGTGCCGTGAAGATCTAGGAGTGTGAGCAGTACGAGCTGAAAGGCTCCCATACTGTTTGGAGGGCAGGGGGCATAGATGCCAAACAAACCTGACCCCTATCTATCGTCGTAGAAGCTGTTCCTAGGAAAGATTATGGTTCTCGGGTATCCAATCAATTAATCCCCCAAACCGGGGAAGCTTAAGCGGAAATCAAAGGGTAGGGTGAGGGAAAAGAAAAGGGGGGAAGCAACTCAATTTAAGGCTTCGCTCCCAGATCGCTTCGTGAGCTCATTTAGTAGACAGCGAGTGTGCGCCCCTTTAGAGAAGAGATAGGGGCGAGTACTACACGAGCTCGTAAGTAAAGTACGGAACGAGCCTTGTCTACGAAGCAGAGCGACCTCGTCTTGCTTGCTTCTGGCGAAGCTTCTCGCACTGGATAATAGGCATGGCAGGAATACGACTTTTTAGGTCGACCACTACACTACATAGAAGCGATAGCGAAGCCAAGCCGTATAAAGGCGAGCAGCCCTTATAGCAATAACAAACGGCCTACTTATAGCCCTTCCCAATTTCCAGTAGTAAAGTTTAAGCAGGATAACCCCCTCTCTATTCTTCTCTTCATGTATGTGGGCTGCCTGCCCCGTCCCGAATAGACGAACAGGAACAAGCGGAAGAAGCGAGAGAGATTTTAGATTGCGTAAGTAAATGATACTTTCTGTTTTGTCGAGAGGAAGGACCAAAATGCCTAAACAAGACAAGAACCAACTATATGCTTAACACAAACAGTCCTCCCTCTAGCACACGGGGATCGGCCCTACGCACCGGGGACGAAGCGTAGAGGTCACTTTAGCTTGTTGTACCGGAGTGGTTCATCGTCAAAAGAACAACAATGGCTTGTAGCATTTCCTATTGATTTGTCTAGGGGATGGGATGTAAAAGAAGGCTTTATCGTCTAAAGGCAGGGGTGAGCTTTCTCACTATACCTCGCTCTTCTTTTATCCCGCCTGGTTTCTTATTCCTGTTACGTAAATTTCGTACGTAGACAGTTAGTTGCTCTGACTAGTTTTTTAGTGCAAAAAGGACCAACGACGACCCTATCCTAAAGGAGAAGAAGGAGTAGGAGCAGAGCGGAGAATCTTTTTTGATTCCAGCCGAGAAGACTAGTAAAAGGAAGGATCAAGAATGTTATATATTTCAGGAGCTAGATCAGTTGCCGATGAACAAGTCAGAATTGCCTCAACAAAAATAGATGGAATTGGGCCTAAAAAAGCCATTCTGGTTCGTTATCGATTAGGTATCAGTGGGAACATAAAGATAAAAGAATTAACTAAGTATCAGATCGACCAAATTGAACAAATGATAGGTCAAGATCATGTTGTTCATTGGGAATTGAAGAGGGGAGAACGAGCAGACATCGAACGATTAATTTCTATTTCTTGTTATCGTGGAATTCGTCATCAAGATGGATCACCCTTACGCGGTCAACGAACTCATACTAATGCTAGGACTTGTCGCAAGCAAATTCGGAAATAAAAGAAGTCTACCGAAAGCCTTGGTACTTGTCTGATCAATCACACTGATAGCTTCAATAGTTCACTGAAATTTTGATTTGGGGATTTCACCGGTTACTAATCCAGTATCGGTATAGTAGGCCTCCTTGGCCACTCCACTAGTGGCTCGGCTTCGCCCTAGAAGCTACTGCTTACGCCTCTCTAGGCTTCGCTATCGCTCATGACTGGTATATGGATCTCTCTATGTAGTGGTGGCCTTCTAGAAGCTTCGCCAGAAGCGACTAGTCGCTTCCCGAATGCCCCTTTCCTTCGCTACTAGGAGAGTCGCTAGCTTGCTTGCATTCTAGAAACGGTAGCTTCCGCGCCCTTCCTGCCTACTGAAATAGATGTGAATGATCGTGACAGCTCTAAAAATCCTATTCAGTCTGATTAGATATGTCACTGAAAGAAAGTGATTCTGTTCCCTCTCTTTTTTTTTAGGATCCCGAGGATGGGCCGGCCCATCCTAACATCATTTATGAGGAGCCGGACGACAAAGCCTCCTCCTCAGATAAAGATGTCTCCGACGCAACTCTCCCGGCAATCAAAACTTTCTCTATTTATATTTTTGTTTTTTGGCGGGTTCGGTCAGGAGGGACAAAAGAGGGATGCTTTCTATCAGTCAAAAGCAGATACCGCCCCCCATGCTCCTACGGTCCACTTACCGAGGAATAGAAAGGAAGGACCCGGGGCCAGAGCAAGTTGGGTTGGGGTATAGAGCCGTAAGCGCGGTGGGGGGTGACAAAGGACGTGCTCGTACGGTTCATATAAGGAAATTAAAAAGTCATTGATTGTTGGGAACTTTCACTCCTCTATATTCGAAATATGCCTTTCTAGGAGCATTACGATCTGCAGCTCAAATGGTCTCTTATGAAGTCTCTATTGGTCTTATTCTTATTGTGCGCCTTGTGAGCGCGTTTGGATCCGCGAAGGAAATCGCTCGGATGTTCCCCTAACCCAACCCGGGAACGGACCGGAGGGAACCGCAGCATGGGGAATGTCCGCGTCTCGTCGCAAGGCTCATTTTGAGTTGTGGGTCATAGGGCGGGCAGCTTTTTCTGATCAAGGGCCGGGGCACAAGGGTCCTAGTACTATCCAGGTGCGAAGAAGCCCGGAGGTGACTGCAATGAGCAGAAATCTCACTCACCGGCCTAAACGACGAGCAAACACTCGAACGTGAGAGCAAGGGATCACCCAACGAATGGACGAGCTCAAAGGGGGGAGGAGAGAGGGGGGGCAAGAACCATGTTTTCAGAGAAGTGGCGGTCCGAATCTTATCTGAACTGCGAGAATAACTGACTAAGCCGTGCCATAAGGGGTCATTCTCCAACCGGGACGGGACCAAGCCTTTAGGTTGTTAAAGTAGGTTGGGTGACAGATCGGCCATAGGAGTACTCCGGGATATAAACCAGGGCAACAAAAGTGGAGCATACGGCGATGCCGCCCGTTTTCGTTTCGTGGGAGTCCCCGGCAGAGGAAAGGGCTGTAGGTGATGGCGCGTTCTGCTTCTTATCTAGAGAGGGGCGCTGAAATCCTTTCTATGGGCTCGTGCGTGGCAGCTGGTATAGATGAATAAAGGCGGACCGCTTGAACGGGACCTATTCTCTTAATATAATAGGCGGCAAAGCGGAATAGAAAAGCACGGACGAGCCACATGCAGGGAAACTTGCACGTGTGGTTCTGGCCGGGGACCCCGGTATACTGTACTAATATGTGTAGGTCCCCGTAATTCGAGTGAGATTGTCATGGCGCAAAAGCAGATATGGTCCGGTATTCCCTTGTTCCCTGTATTGGTTATGTTCTTTATTTCTTGTCTAGCAGAAACTAATCGAGCTCCGTTTGATCTCCCAGAAGCGGAAGCTGAATCAGTTGCAGGCTATAATGTAGAATATGCGCGGGATGCGATCCTTAATAGTTCACTGTTGGCGGAAGCCAATGTCCCGGGGTCCCGGGGACTCATTCTGACTGAAACAAGGGGCGGGTCTTTACCAACTTCAAAATCTGCTATTTTAGGGAAGCCAAAAAACGTGAGCGCCTAGCGCGAGCCTTATTGAAAAGGCCCTTTACTAAAAACATAGAAGGTAAGGCCGGCTTTCGAGCTGTAGCTTTACAACCATAGGGCTTAGATCGGCCCTTCTTATTATATTAGTAAGATAGGTTGCTTGAGCGCATTTTGACCCTTTCTATTAGTAAGGTTGTCGTATCGATCAAGGCGAAACTTGAGTTTGATTGCAGGGCGCGCGTTAGCGCTTTACTAATAAGATAGAAGGGGCTTTTCTTGTTTAGTAAAGTCTCGCTTTTTGATAGGAGTAGGTGCGGCAGGGCACTCTTCATTCGAAACTAATGAATGTCAGGTCGGGGCTTTCTGCCTTGTTATCAAAAAGGGGGTTGGGTAAAGCAAACTCCCTCCTTGGACGAGCACGGGCTTAGTCAAGTAGAACCGGGTTGCGCTGCTGGATGCTCCGATCGAAAAGAAATCAGTGGGGCCATGCCGGTACGACTGAATATGCGTTAGAAAGGTCAATCCCTCCCCTACGACACAAAAAAAAGCGGGCCGAACTTCTAACAGCCCGCCCGCTTCCATAGAACAATATCGTGGCAACGTAGACCTAAGTGAAGTGGTCATATTGGATCCTTGGGAACCATCACAAGTACGGCCGACATCTATTTATTTAAACGAGAATGCCGTGTCGTCCAGCGAAGCCTAGAAGAAGATGACTCGCGCAGACAGCTGACTCCTTTTCAATAGAAAAGAATAGCCAAACCAGCCCAGCTGGCTGGTCAATCTCAGAAAGAAGATAGGCCGGCAAACCGGAGACGTACGACCACGGTCCCGACCTTACCAGCACCGGGGGTGTACTAATCAATGAACCCCCGAAACCTACTTTCTTTTCTGACAAAATCAACCAAGCCTAACCGGTCACGACATGTTGTTGATATTGATTGAGTTGGAGGGACTTTCGATTACTTCATCCATCCATAAACCTAGACCCCGATAACCTTCGTAACCAAAGCGTCACGACAACATCCAAAGGTCGCCCTTGGATTCTTAGGGGGGCAAGGAAGAGGCTGTTATGTTAGTTGTAGCGCGCCTTCCCTCTTTATAACACTTCGGAAAGATTTTTCAGTCTTTTCTTATGATGACCTGGTCGAGAGAGTACGATACATCGGTGTAAAAGATTGATCCCTTTTGATCTTGGTCCATGATGGCCTTTTGATTAATAGAACTGGAAGAGGAGGAAAAGAAATAGCTTATGATGACCATCTATTTGAGTCGATCATTTCGTAGATCTAATTCAAGTTTTTTTTTATGCAGTGGAAAGGCCTTCAAATCTGAAGTTTGACGCTTAAAGGAAGAAATGTTCTTGGTGGATGCAGGACTTGCGACCGCCAGAATGAGTATGCAGGATGAGCCTAAAGGAGTTCCAATCAACCGAGCCACCAGGTTTGAGAATAAGGTGGGATCCTGTAGTGGCTGGTGAACCGCTTCTTCTTCTTCCACGAAGATTCACACAAAACCGAGCTTGGATGGAACTGAACAAGATTTGGCGAACGGGTCAAAGGCTTTTTTATTGATAAAGTAAAAGGAGGTTATTCAGTAGCCATTGCAGGTTTCATTACTTTTATTCCATTCTGTCTTCTCATAAGAAGAGGAAGGATATCGAATGATCAATTCACCATTGAGAGCATTAAGCCCAAAAGGACGAATATTGTGGTGTTCTAACAGCAGCAGTCAAATGGGGGCGTGAATGCGAGATGCCAGCGGAAAAGAAAAGGATAGAAGCTGGAGACTGGCCTATATTCCTACTAATGTGATCCCCATTACTTCAAATATGTTCTACACTACGATATATTGCTCTGATGTTTTTACAATTATCTTTTTTGAAGCAGATAGTTCACAGTGCTCATTCTATCGATACTGGGAAATAAAAAAAAGAATGTTTACACTCAATTTTCATTACGAAGATGTATCACGTCAGGATCCGTTGCTCAAACCGAATCACGCCAACGTTATGGAAGTTCCTGGATCGTGTAAAATCAGAGTAGTACCAAAGGCAGCACCTTCTGATTTCATAATCAAAAATGGAAAATTGGCTATGGAGATTCCGTGCGGTCAGAAATTAATACAGACACAAAGGGCTTCGACAGGAAAGTCGTTTCGATCCAATCCATTCTTGGGGTCAAATAAAGAAAAAAAAGGATATGTAAGTGACCTAGCACGGCAAAGCACTCTCCGAGGGCATGGAATGTCTCATTTTTTGGTAAGAATCTCCGCAGTAATGTCTCTGTTAGATTTTCCGGTCGAAATACGGGAAAAGTCCATTCAATTCTTGATGGAAATGGAGTTTTGCGAATTCTCCCCGGAACTGGAAGATCATTTCGAGATCTTCGAACATATTCGAGGGTTCAATGTCATTATTGTAACTTCGGCCAACACACAAGATGAGACTTTACCACCGTGGAGCGGCTTTTTTCAAAAAGATGAGGGGGAAAGTCAGTAAGATGTCGGAGAAGCAAAATATACGAGATCACAAACGTAGATTGCTCGCGGCTAAGTATGAATTGAGACGAAAGCTTTATCAATTTGTAAAGATACCGATCGATCTAGTGATATATCGTCTTGGTAGCATCAAACCAATAGAACAAGGGTTAGCTCTGCAGCTGGTCTACAAGCAAGGTAAGTAGGTCCATGCGACCGGACCCGGATGTACCCTTTAGCCGCGAGGGGAACCGGGTAAACAAAGTCGCGATCAGAATGAATGGTAGTTCGCTGGGCCTGTCTTTTGCTCCCAGAGGTGCTGGTTCGAATCCAGTTTGTGACAACCACAAAGCCTTTGATCATAGAATATCTCGGGACCCCCGCTGGTAAGGGGCTCTGGCAGCTGCACTTTTTTTTTATGATGCATCGAATGCTTCCTCTGCTTTCAGTAAAAATAAAAAATATGAAAAATAAAAAAGATTCTCGAGGCACTCTTTCTCTTATAGCGCTCTTTCCTTCCCTTCGAGCTAGCCGGAAGAAATCCATTTCTTTTATCTGTAAGAGAAAAGGCGCTTATTCCATGAAATAGGAGCGCGGCGGAGTCATGAACAAACAAGAATAGCCACTTCCTTATCTACGCTATTGACTTTCCTCCCCCCGTGGGAAGTAGCAAGAGCCTTTATCTAATCTACTGTTGAACCATCTCACCTGAAAAAGTCAGTCGCTACCTTAAGGCATGCCTTGACTCCACTCGATGGGACTTGCTTTCATAAAGATTTTTTCTTATTTACTTTATTTACTCGCCTTTACTTTAGCAGATATCTTGTTTGTATAAGTAAAAGAGGATAAGACCACCGTTTGCCACATTTGCTGATGAAACAAGATAAAGAACGGGTTCTCCCTACTTGCATTGAGCGGGATGCTGCTTTCTTCTCTGTTTTCGAGATCGATTGACTTCCATTGACCTAGATGGGAGTTGTCTTCTTCGATAGCGGGTTCTACATCCGGCATCCCTCTTTATTTCCGATAGCTGCGCCTCAAGGGGAGAACCTGCTAGCTCAGGAGTGGCATTTCACCCTAAGCACACCACTGCCATAGTGGGGCAGCCTTCGCGGGAAAACTTATTAATAAGCAGGATCAAAGAAGACTTGCTTAATCCCCCTTCTCCCGGAACCTTTCCTCGTCTATTTGGCTATCTCGTCCTTTCCTTCTCCCCCTGAATCAGAGCGGAAAGCTCGGATTTCGCTTCATTTTCAAATTGCGTCTTTCCCGTTTTCTGCGTTCTGTTCTATGCTTGCTATCTGCGCAATCAGTCATGGCCTCTCTGAACTTTTCGTAAATGGTCACTCACTGTCAAGGGAGCCACTTTCTTCGGGCGGCAATTCCCATCATTCGGAGTCAACGACAGCTCGGGCATCTTGACGGGAGCATTCCGAGTCCACCGCAGATGATTGAAGAAATATCGACTAGAAAAGAAGATACTACTACAAAGACATTAGTGAAAAATCCAGCGAAGACTCGATATGTACAGCTTCTTTTCCTCCCGTTGGATAGAGGAAACGAAAGTCAGCTCGACCAACCCTTGCTTGACCCGCTTACCTATGATCGGCGAATTTCGAAATCTTTGATCCCGTCTGATGAAACCGAAAATCATCATCTTGTTCTGACTGTCCCGGGAACTCTTTTCAGGCAGACCGAGAGGAGAGAGAGAGAGGAAATAACAAAGAATCATTCGGCGCGTAGTGAACTGCCAGATAGATCAGCACAGCTAGGGAAGCCGTTGAAACCCGATCATTCGAAGCAGCACAGTCAAAGAGACAGACCGAGTGCTCTATCTATAACTAGGGATGAGCTGACGACCGTATTCGGGATACCTTCACCTGGACCAAACCCAGACACTGGGCGTTGACCAGAACGGAGTCCTATTCCCATACTAAAGATAGCAGTCATATTAGATACCCAATAATCAGACCTTCAAAGATCAACTATGATAAGTCAGTAATTTCTTAGTAAGTCAGTTTGTAAGTCAAAGCCCATTGCTCCCCACTAAGGTTAGGTATAAGGCTAGGATCCTTAGTGGATACGTCGACGGATACATTCGTTTAGTGCGGCTGTAGTATCAGAGTCCGGGGCTTGACAGACACATGTCCGCAATAGCTAAAAACTAACGTGAGAGGGTGCAGAATGGTTATCGAAATCCTCCTAAGCTTTCACAGTTTTAGGAAAGGCCAGGCCAGCGGTCTCGCTATTCCTGATTCAGTAAAGGAAAGAAGCCTTGATCCCAAGACTAGCTGCGGATTCTTCCTTTTATCCGGACTGACTCTAATCGTGATTTTGACTCTATTACTAGCGCCTCCCTCTGTCGCAATATAAATCGAGAATAGAGGCGACTTCGCTACCTTTCTCGGTGAAGAATATTCATTTCTTTCCAGCTTTGGTCACATAGGCTTGAACCACTCCTGGGAAACATACTTTTCTATTCTACGATCGGACTTTGCCGGGCATGAGCTACTCTCTTCTAGCCTTCCTCTAACAGGCATCGCAACTTCTTTTTCTTTCAAGCATGAGTGACCAGTCGATTCTCTAATTAAGATATAGCAGTCAACCATCAAGAAATCATCAACTATTTAATCGGGGATGAGCTCTATGGCTAATTCGTTCGGCTATTCTATGTTGTAAGGATCGACTTAAGCTTAAGCTAGAGCAGCTCCTTCAGCGGCTGGTAGTGAAAGGAACTGACGATCTTGGCTTAGTTTGCTCCTGGGGAACTTCATTTCTCGATAGTCAAGGTACCCGAAGTTAGGCAATCAGCACGAATTCCTTTAAATGGATCCCTCTCTCTTCAAGTTCAAGCTAGACTATAATATATACTAAGACAAGAAGGGAGAGAAAGCAAGTTTAGGAATGCCCTTGCTTAAGAGGAAAGACTTCTTGTTACATGAGAGGGTATGTACTGTCAGAACGAAAGGGGGAACGAACAAGCATTCATCTCTACCTCTCCAAGCGACTACTACTAAGTGGATATTCTTTTTGGAAGAAAGACCACAAACTATCACGGATACCTCTATAGGGTCTCTCCTTTCTTTTCTAAGGTATGTCACTTGTCTGTGAAAGGCTCTCTCGCCTACTCTACAAAAAGATTCAATATGAAAAAGAAGAATCACCTGGGATCGGATACATCTTCAATCCTTGAATGTCGGTTTTGCCTTTGAGTCAGTCAATCGATGAAAGAAAAAGTCGAAGGGGGCAAGGTCCTTTCCTTTATGAACCCGTAACGAAAGGTTCCGGTGAAGAGGTCTCGTAGCCAGAAGTCAATCAATCCACCGGTTCATTTTCTGATTGATTAGAAAGATCAACCCCGGCCCTAGTGAGAAGAAGATGGTTAGACGCCAATTGAAAGAGTGGTAGTTTTATCCATGATGACCGGGTGGCTCTCTTTGCCCTTTCGATCTACTTCCTAAACTAAAGGAAGATCTAGCTGTGGATGATGTCCCAGCTGGAAAGTAAACCTTTTCATATTCATGCCTGCCCTATTGGAGATTCCAACTATATATGCATTTATGCATTTTCTTTTTATGCGACAGGTATGTGACCTTAGGAATTAGGTTCGGGAGTTGCTTTAGCAATTTAAGCTGGCTCCAGGTGTCAGTAATAGAAAAAGATTGGATTGGGAAAGACCATGGAGGTTGACAAACCAGTGCTGTTGGGGAAGCCTCTCATCGAGAAGAAAAAAGAAAATAGGACAATAGCTGACTAAACCTCTGAGCTCTTTTTCTGTAAAGATCCTTTTCTTATTCTTAAAGGGACATTTCCGCACTCATTTCAGATCATAGAGGTCGGGCTTCAGTCGAACAACCTTCTCCCTCCCTTCCACCGATGAAACTACTCTTGCAAAGTAAAAAAGTCGTATAACGTTCCTTCCAGTCGAATAGAATCTATTAAAGCAAAGCCAAGAGGCGATAGCGGATCTGTCTGAGGGCATCTGGAATTGTCTGTTTCGGTATTCACTCTTGTAAACGGTCGCAAACGCTCATCTGTCCACGAATAAGGTTCCCTTCTTTTATTCAAGATAGCTTTTATTCAATTAGGGCGAATACCCCTTTTTTTCTTTTCCTAATTTCTTTATTGAAAGATATGCTACTTCCCGGTCGAGATGTCTGAGGGAAACTTTTTCGGTATCAACAACTGTCGCAACGGTCCTGTAACTGTGGAAAAGGGTCCTGTGTTTCAATCACTTGAATCGGTTTATTAGTTATTATATAATATTATAACTGTAGGTTCGGCAGTACAGGGTAGGTGGGTGCAAAAGAAAGATAAGCTTGAGATGCTACAATAGCTTCAGCCTGATCGATCCGCCTTTAGTATTGGTAAGTTCCCTTCTTAGTCTCTATCGCTAGAAGGCCCTTTCTTTTTAGTGAAAAGGAAACTGAAAAAGAGCTTATAAGGTAAGCCCTTGCTTGTTCTTGTGCTTCCGTTCAAGATCTCCCCTCTCCATTCTTTGAGTTCGCATTAACATTTCCCATTACTCTGTCTTGTAGGGCTTGTAGGGCATTTCTATGTAGCAAGAAGCTCTGTTCAATCAGGGACAGGGAACTGAAGCACGAAGAACTATCGAGAATAGCGCCTTTCTTTTAGGCATATAAGTAAAACTGGAATGATACCCTCCGGGTTAAGCGATTGAAGTATTCATGACTTCCCTCTCTCCTGTAGTAGCACTCTATTTACTAGTACTGATTAGTACTAAACTCGCTTCAAGCTCAGTTAGTCAAGGAATCCGGAGATAGGTTCACCTGTTAGAAGTTTCGATCTATGGGCTTTCTTTATTTAGTAACGAGCTTTGTTAAAGAGATTAGAGAGGGGCCAACGAAAGAGAAAAGGTTTTCTTTTAAAGCTATGGAGTGAATTCTGAATTCAAGAGGAAAGGATTAGTTGTTTACTTTTATGGAAGCTAAGGCAAGAAGTCAATCACTTTCAGTATCTCTTGCTTCTTTGGTTAGTTCAGTACGAGTGGCAGGCTCAAACTGGCACAGGCAATATGTATATAATAATAAATAGGCGGTAATAAAGTCAAGCTTTTGCCAGAGGATGAGTCTTTCTCCTCCGCTGTGAACGCTATTATCTCAGAAGCTCAGGCTGTTGCACGCCTTACATCTCAGATTGCATCTTCGCCTCCACGAAAGAAGAATCAAAGAAGTCAAGTTCCATGGGCATCCTCCGAAGTCTCATCTCAATCCTGCGCTTTCTAAGGGAAGGCTTTAGCTTTCCAATCGTAGGCCTGGGCCTTCTTTCTTGACCCTTTACCGGAGAGGCAACCGTCTTGTCTTAACTGTCCCGAGCTGGGTTGTGCTCATTAAAATAGTTGTCCTAAATGCCCCTTTTTAGCTGTCGCGGGAAGTGAAGCAAACTCGACCAAAGGACAAGTCTGTTCCTCCTTCGTTTTCTGTTCCCGATTCAATCTTCACCTTTCCTGAATGAAGAAAGAGAGTGAAAGAGAAGATATCAGCGCAATAGGTACAGAGGGGAGAGAAACTGTCTTCGTTCGGTTCGGCAGAAGAAAGCCGAGAAAACAAATAGGAAGAGCACTAACTAATTAAGTAAATATATAAAAGCTATCACCACCTCGAGCAGTAAAACAAAGTCGTTATGGCTATGTTACTAACATAGACAACTATGAATGGTATTCATTGACAGGAGTGACCGCTTTCTAGTCGTAGTTGGTACCGCCCCTGTTCACTTCAGCATGCAAGGAAGACCTTCGGGAAGAATCAAAGGTTTTCTCCTCTGCAAAGCTATCAATGCTTTAGTCAAGATCTTTAGCAGTCGATCGTTCATTTTCTCTCTCGGGAGACATGGCTTCAATTCAATCATTCTCTCCGGCTTTTGAGATAGTCCTTTGATAGAGCAGCCTGGTTGGAAAGGATCTTGTACCTGCCATGTCAAGGTAAGGGCATCTCGCATATCAAGTTACTCTATCGATTATCGATAGCGTAATATAGCCCAACACAGAGAAGGAACAGGGTCGGTAGGTAATTCATCTTCGTTTGGATAGCAGTACGGTACACGCATCAAGATACGTGCTTTTCCACTCGAACCATAACCGGAACTGTAACCTCCATCTAGACCTAAACCTGACACCCGCATACCGCATATGCCATTGGTTTGTCGGTCGTTGTGTAGAAGTTCATTCGTGGTAAGCCACGTAAGGAAGGGCTCGCCGGTACCTTACAATTATTTGAAAGAGATTCACGTCGCCAGGGAGTACGTGTCACGAACGATTCGTTGGTCGGGTATAGGCGAAGACGGCTTGATAACGTCACTTCTCGGCGGAAATAGCAAGGGAGTAAGGATAGCGGATCACTTTCTGTTTCAGAAAACCGTTTTCGGGGACAGTCCATCCGAAAGAAATTTTTCAAATTGAATAATTCGGAAGAGAGGAAAGCAAAAGGCCAGGCATTGGACTAGTGGAATGAAACCTTATCCCATTATGGAGTGAGAACCTGATATTCTTTTATCAAAAGACATGGCCTCCCCTAATGGACTTTGGAACAGATACACGAGCCACTATCTTAGAGACCATCTTTCTTGATCGAAGCCCCATCCAAAGGTATACGCTTTAAAAGAAAGATACACCAATCATGTGCGGGACGAAGCAAAGCATTCGGGATAGTGAAAAACTCGCAACTTCCCCGATCTTTCCTTAAACCAACCCCAATGGGAAATTGACTCAATAGGCTGCTCTCTCTGAGTGACTAAGGAAGTCGGAATGATCCCAAAAGAAAGAAGATAAAAGATCTCTCAAGACCGATTCTCTCTATCTCTTTAGCCCCACTGCCAAATGAATGTGTTCTTCCTATGGCCATTTCCAGGCCTTTTTAGGCCAGTCAACATGCATATAGGTTAACTCTTTGATCTGCAGAATAAGGCCTACGAGCTCTCTCTTTTCTTTTATGGCAGAGATCTCTCCACACCAAGGAACCAAATCACAATGGATCGAACAACTGGAAATGATAACAGAATGCATAGGTCATTAGAAGGAGTTCCAATAAGCGGATAAATATAGTATATCACCTTACTTCTTTCGTCTATGAGGAAGAAATAAAATGGAAGAACCCGCGGATATGTGCAAAACTTCAATTCTTGTTAGCCGGAAAATGGCTCGTGGTAAAGACAAGATATACTTTGACCAGACGTGCTCGGAATCTTTTTGTCGATTCGGGGGAAGTTCTCGTTCCTTCACCTCTACAATTCGGTAAAGCGGCTTCGCCTCCTCGCTTTTGTTCAATTATAAATAAATAACCACTTTAATGGAGATTTATAGCATCATTCAAGTAAATACAGATTAAGATCGTAAAAACATAAGCTTGTAATATAGCTACACCTAATTCCAGACCAGTTAATGCAAGAACTATAAATAAAGGACCAAGATCCCCTATAAAAAACAAAATATCATTCATACATAGCATAGTCCAAGCGAACCCACTTAAAATCTTTACTAAACTATGACCGGCCATCATATTAGCAAATAAACGTATTCCTAAGCTTAATGCGCGAAAACAATAAGAAATTAGCTCAAGGAGTACTAAAAAGGGTGCTAACGGCAGTGGGACTCCTGAGGGTAATAAGAAGCTTAAAAAATGAAGCCCATTTCTTTGAAATCCCACTATAGTAATGCCAATAAAAAGAGAAAATGAGAGACCTAAAGTAATGAGAAAATGACTTGTAACTGTGAAGCTATAAGGTATCATACCCTGAAGATTACAAAATAACAAAAAAGTAAAAGTGACCAAGATGCAAGGGAAAAACTTTTGTTTCACATTTCCGGAAAGACCCCCTATTTGTTCGTTTACCAGGTTCAGCACGAAATCATAAATAAGCTCTACCAAGGATTGCCAAGCATTTGGTACTAAGTTTCCTCCTCCTTTTTTAGTAACAAAATGAATCAGAAGTAGGACCAAACTGAGAGTTAGCAGCATAAACAAAGAGGAATTTGTGAATGAGAAATACAAGTTTCCTATCTTCATAGGAATCAATGGGAGAATGGAAAATTGCTCAAGTGGGCTGTTGGGCGTAATCGTAAGAAACACTTTTCATTTCATCCCTGTAGTTCCGCTTCTTGCTCTAAAAATTAGGAAAGACTTGTCGGAAATCGCCAGTTGGCTTGGTCCGACCAAGAAAGGCATGGGACTCTTTGGACATTGCTTGAGATAAGTCAAGACTGACTATCTCTATATACGCAATATTTAGAAAGGCGAAGAGTTAGTACTTTTTCTTCTCAGAAAAGACCATCCTTTTTGGGGCTATTAGGTTACAAAGATGTCTGTCGACTCTAGCTGAGATGGTAGGCTCGTAAAGGCATGAAGTGAGCCTCTACAGGGGCTGCTAAGCAGGCTTTCATCAAGATGATAAGGGACGAAGTGACTCGACCAACGGGAGAGGAGATGAATAGGGCGATTCGAGCGATCTTCCCTTTCGACGTAGCGCGTAACACTTGCTGGGGCGGCGCTTGCCTACAACCCAGATTCTTCGTCGGTAGAATAGATTGATTCGAGGAGTACTGATGATATTCTTGAAGTCATCTCACCCTTTGAGAAGGGAGGGAACGGTTGTACTAGAAGGGCTTACGATACCGATAAGAGTAAGACAAGAGCGACTTCTTTTTCGGTCACTGGTCTAGTTCCAGCAGGGGTAGGACAGGAGTACCAGTAAGCAAAAGGACTTCTTTGGGAACTCCATTGACATGCTTACACTACCGGGAGTTTCTTGCGCTTGAAGGGGTAAAGGGATTTCGGGGCTATCCCCTTCTAATTCATGAGACATTCAGCCCTCTATCCATTGGGATGCTCATAAGAACCTCCGTTTTACCTTCACAGATTCCTATTCTATTCGCTAGAAAGTGAAAGGGTCCTTTAGCATTCCGAGTGATTTCAAAAGATTTTGCTTTATTAGAAAGAACTTATAGTAAGATATCCGTAAACCACTGATATGCCTCACTTTCAAAGCGTAAACTCTTGTAATGGAAGGCTGTTGCAGTAACTAAAACATCTTTGACTTCTTTTGTTAGGCGGATTTTTCGAAATGAAAGTACCACTATTTGGCACAGGGTTGATAGAATAGCCAGCCAGCCAACCTGTAAGCTAGTAGTTTGGTTGATAAAGAGAAGGAAACCGGCCTATAAACCAGTCAAAGACTACCGGTTTAGTTATAAATTAGACATGGAAGTACGCTCGCTGCTTCATCAAAGAGAGGTGTCAGCTTAATCCATTGCCGGAAATCCTTCCTGCTGTCTGCGCTTTCCACTGTAATCTAACCCATCTTTATGCCTACTTACTCTGTGGGAAGTCTCATAGAATCATAGTTGAAAGTACTGATACAACATAGTAATGGATCTTTGTCCTAAAGGGAGAAAGAAGTTAGGTTCTTAGTAGCAGTGGGTATTGGTACTTCCAACGAAGTCAACTTAGATAAGGTTCTAGCTAGGGTATCCTCTCTTTAAAGTCGAAATCAGGATGTATTAATTATTTCTATTTGAGTTGCCCCTTTCCTCTCTTTCCCTTTGATCACCGACCCTGACTTTCAATCTTGGCCCTGTGATCCTTCCCCCTCCCCCCTTCCCGTGGTTGAGAACCCTTGCCTTTCTTACTAGATTTCCTGTTGATGGGGAAGGCTTGGCAAAGAAGCTTGTGTCGGAAGAGAAGTGTAAAACTAAGCAGTTCGGGCTTAACTTGAACCTGATTGCCCTAGTAGGAGTCAGAATAAGGTTGAGGCTTGTCTTCAAGAACTGACATCTCGGATCTTGCCATTGCCAGGAGCATGGATGCCGAGAATGCCCTCAGTCTATGTCTGTCTATATAGATAGGCTTTAAGAAAAAAAAAGGCAAGTAAGCCGTAAGCCAAAAAGAAAGGCTTTTAAGGATCTTCGACTGCTTATAAATAAGCTAATAACAGATCTTTTGCGTCTTTCGAGATGACTCCCTTATTTCCTCCTTAGGAGCAAATCTCTTCTTGACTTGAAAGCCTTCTTCCCGGATTCCTCAACCTAGGATAGATCAATTGACTGTGTAAGCTCTCTAAGGTAGCTATCTATCTTTAATGAGGTTCCTAGTGAAGTCATTCTAATCTTCCCATGGTTCTAACCGGACGCTTATACTAGTGACATTCTATCATCCTGTCTCACTATATCAAGATTAGTAATACCTTTCAAAATACCTTTCTAGTGGACTTGGATAGAATGCCTATAAGGAAGAAGCAATCGATCTTGTCGGTCTCGGAATATCCCATGGTATTGAATCCGTTCCGGCTTGAGGGCTAGGATAGCCGCATTATCTATTATTCGCGAAGTTTGGCAGGCCGCATTGATCGAATAGATGACTAAGGCTAAGAACTGATATAGATAGTCATATTGGCCTCTCGCACAGCCAGACTTTGAGTTTGCTGATCCTCCTCCACTACTTTGAATACCTAAAACTTATTCAAGAACAGCTGCTCACTCGGTCGTTGGGAAATGGGTAAGCGATAGGAATAGTTTCGACCGACCTTGGAAGACAGCTTGATGAGAGCCAGGTGGGAATCGGTACACTTAGAGTACGGCGGTATGCGAGGAGCAAGACAGTATGTAATCAATAAATACGAACGAGCAAGCTCACTCATAGTACGGTAAATTAGCACAAAGAGCATCAGCCAGTTCTTTCAGCATTAGTAAAGCTGGAAAGTGATATTAGTTAGGTGTTCTTTGTCTAAGGACAGCAAGCCAGGAAAAATCAATTGATAGAGGCCAGATATGCCATAGCTGTTGAACATATAGCTTACAAACAAAAAAAACCTATATGAACCTTGATTGCCAACAGATTTGATTGCCGCGGATAAGAGATAAGTGAATTTTCTTTTCCTTCCCTCCGCATCAGAATAGGTATCCAAGTCTGCGTTAACCGACAAGGGAATGTCTTTTTTTCATCCATGAAAGACTAAACAGAGGCGGGCTCGCTTGCCGGTGTGATACACCTACCCATCACGATGAGTTCTCGTTCGAAAGATCGAAAATTGGAAAAGAATGTATGTAAAGATCCCGTTCTGTTGATCTTTGGCCTGTCTTAGCCTCATCGATTTCACAAATGAGTTGAACACTCATTGCATGATCATTAGTAGGATCAACCAGAAAGGTATCACCTGACCTTGAAAGGAGATCCGCCTATGACTATCGGTCAGCGCCTAGTCTCTTTCTGGCTTATGAGCTCGCCTAAAGCTTAGCGAAATGTGAACTTTGGGGTCAAGGTCTCCTGCTAGCTTGGGATATGGTTATTAGACGAGTCATTTTGGAGATTGATAGTCATTTCAAGGAGAGAAGCGTGGGTGCTAATGGGAATTCTTCGTTGCTGGCTAGTCTATTGCAATTACTTGATTTATATAGGGAAGTCTTAATCAAGCGTGCTTAAAGAGAGTCCAACTTATCGGCTGATTGGCTTGCATCTTTTGCAGCATCTCTTCCTCCTATTCTGCATGACCCTCCTCCTGGTGTTTTGGAATGGCTATACCATGATAAAGCGGGGCTTTCTTATCCAAACAAAGATGGTAGTTGAAAAAGTGAAATTGGTTGAAAGGCTAATCAACTCTCATTGGCCGGCAGGAGTACTTTAGCTCAGTATCATCCACACCCAGTCACACCTTCTACAAGGTAAGGAGGAGGTACAAAGGCTTAAGCGACTAATGGCCCTAAAAGACCTAAGCGAGAGATGTTAGGAGAAAGCCACTAGACAACTATATCATGAGAGGAAATGGGGAAAGCAGTCAAGCAATTCCCGTAATGCTGCTAGATGGGATAATTCTGTTATTCGAACAAACAAACTCAAGAGGAGCATTGGCAATACCTTTATTATTACGGAATGAGGGTGTCTCGGTTCAAAACCAAATAACCACTTTACGGAAATCTGGGAGATTAGGCATAACCAAGTCATTTTCCCCTTCAGCGGTACAGGACTCGGTAAGCGTGTGTAAGCGAGTCTTTAGTGCGTAATGGCTCGTTAGCATCTTCTCTTCTGTCTGTGGGTGGCGGATCGTCCAATGACCATCCCTCATAGGCTGTTGAACGGTTATCCAACCACCTTCTAAAAAAGGGATCCCCCGCTCCAAGGCTTCCACGGTTGCCAGGGTCACGATTGAAAGAGAAAGATTTCTTAAGCTGTAACTTGCCTTACTGCCTGAGTGGAAAGGATTGCACAGAACACTCTACAACCTGTAGTGAGGAAAATGGGCAGAGCTAGGAACTGGAACTGAAGAGGACCGGTCTTGTCATATTATTTGTTTTCAGGCAAAATACCACATCAGTCAGACCGCCTCTTGCCGCTATGAAGAATACGAAGCCGCAGTCTAAGTATAAGTAAGTAAGCACTTTCAAGTAGTTGTTTTTTTAGACCAAAAACAAAAGCAAACAGAATGAATTGGGGGCGCCCTTTTATGGGAAAGCAAGAGCAGCCTCTGGTAATGCAATCTATTTGATCATCGGATTGAAGTAAATTCTTTTCTCGGTCTATGAGTTATGCTCTATCAAAGTATGCAAATTCCGCATTGAGATCTAATCTTTCTGACCCAGGAAAATCCGTAAATGAAGCGTTGTTTTTTCCTTGATGATCCAGAAAGTGAAGGTAATTCTGATTCGGGTTTCACACCAAAGAGAAAAAGCTCTACGTTCTCATCAAAAGAAAGAAATTATGAATCGGTGCCTAGCGCTCTTATCAAGGCAAGTGAATCAAAAGGCTGTTCGGGAGAATTTCGGAAGATGCCCCGATTTACCCATGGAAGACGATTACTTCTATTGGCTCGAGCAAGGGGAAAGAGTCTAAGGAATAGGACAAGTTGCCCTAAGGCGAATTAGTTCTTGACCATTAATTCTTTAATATGGGCTATTTACTTTAAAGTTAATACCCTCCCTATGCCATAGTCGAAAGGAATATGCCCCGAATGGTCTGCAATTAAGAGATATGATTCTCAGGGGCATCTCTTTAGCATCATAGCGCAAGGAGCTTACCCTATTGCCCTGGAATTAGTATCGGCAAGTGACATATTCTAACAATCGAATGCCCTTGTTGAGATACGAAACCGTAAACGAAAAAGAGTAGTTGACCCGAGCTCGAGATGCCACCCGCATCGTTCCCGACAACGAGAAATGTTAAGAGTTATGAGAGATCCCATTGCTGGCGAAAAAAAGTTTGATAGGGAGCCTTGTTCTCTAAGCATCCAATTGGTCCTAGTCTGCCAAGATAAAAGCGCCTAAGGATTTTCTGCCATAGTTTTTCATTAAGTTACATAGTTGTTTTAACACTAGGAGTCTCTTTAGGCAGTCCCGTGATAGAAGTTCCCCCATAAAGAGGAGTTCTTTTTCTTTCATAAGACAAGCACTTAGTAAAGCGGCCCTGGACTGCACCATCCAACAGCCCCTTACCCATTGAGTCGAAGGGGCAGAGGAGTCCCACAGCAAGCCCTGGTTCAGGGTAATAGCCCGGATGCCTGGAACATAAGGATCAAACAACCCTTTAGTGTAATGCCGTCCAAGCTATTCCTTTTCCTTTGATTCGTCGCATCGCAGGAGCCCGACCAGCATCAATATATGGTAGACGTAGCTGTCATTTCTCCTTCATCCGCAGAGAAGAGCGCTGGCTGGATTGGCTCAAGGGTATGGACTAAACCCTGTCGAAAGGTAGCTGTCTTTTTCGTCGCTTAGGTGAGGGTTTTTGTCCCAACAGTTGAATTAGGTTCAAGGGAAGGTCCTACTCGTCCCGTCGAAAGAGTTGGAAAGTGGTTTTTTTATCAATTCCTTTGTTTGGTATAGATCGTACGAATCGTGCTGTAGCTTTCCTGCTTACCTCTGCCATCTGTTCCTACTAATGGTGGATCGCTGGAGATGGTATAGCAAGGCCTTTCGTCTTCTTCGAGCGTAAGGTGGAAGCCCTGGGGAGTCGTCATCCATGGAATGGAAGTGGAGGCCCGGTAGCTGTAGGTAGATGGCCCTAGCCTGTTGGAGGTGCTTTTCCTCGTAAACTATAGGAATTCAACTTAAGAGCAAGCTCGTCCCCTGGAAGAAGGTGAAAGGCGGATTTTTTGCTATCAATGAAATTAGTAAGGAAAATCAGAGGACAGATCCCTGTGTACTGATTTAGATCTACGCGTCTTCCCTTCTTATAAAGTGGCGTAAAGAGATGATGGGAGTCTTTCTTCTTCTTAAAGAAGCGAGTGTATGGAGTGATTCTTTTGCTTGACCTACTCGGGGGGGAATAGTCGTTTCCTTCTTCAGGCGTTGGGAATGTTAGAGCGCCAGCCTTCAAAGCAGTTCCTCACGTTAGAACTCGCAGGATTGGCATCGGCTAAGCTATAGGAAGGTGTGTCCTAGTAGGGTCTTCTGCCAGACTCAAGTAGTCGCTACCCCCTTGCTATTCGATGGCATGTCTCGCTCCACTCCAAGCCGACCCTGCCCTTTGGAGTCATTTTTGGTCTCCTAGCGGAACAGAACAAGGGCCATTTAACTACTGACTCAGTCCTCTCCTATGGTGTCAGCTTGATATAGGCAAAAGGCACGAGAAGTCCCCCTCTAGGGTGTTTGGTCATTTGTAGTCTTAAACGTGGATTTCTTCTGCTTGTACTTTTTGTCCTTTCAGAGGTCTTGTGTGAACTAGTGGACCAACTCTCTGGTTTTTGAATCCATGATTTTGTATTGCTGTAGAGTATTAGGGCAGGCCTTGTACTTGCTGTCGGTGTCGTGCGTCTTGGTGAGTATCTGAGCTTGTAAGGGGAAGGTCTCGTCCAGTTCTATTTCTTTGTCTGTTACTGAGTCTAATGTCTCGGTAGCTGTCACCAGCAGTGGAGCTTTTCTTCCTTGTTTTGTGCGAGCTGGTTAAGGGGAAGAGCAATGTCGGTTATTCTACCTTGGACCGGTAGGGTCGAGGTGTAACCTCCTCAATCGTTTAAGTGAGTAAGGCAGTCAGCCTATTCCTCTTTCTCGTGGTACCTTTTCTTTTGTAGTAGGGCCTTTCCCTTGCTATCTTAGACCAGCCTCTTGGCCCATTCCTTGTTCTTCAATGGGGAGTCATTCTTCTCTTCTTTCTCCTGGTTGGGGTGAAGTCACTCTTAGTGGTCCAATCCCGTACCCCTCCGATCTGGCAAGGAACCAAATAAGTACGTAACTGAGGCAAGGCAATCGTTTCTTTAAGTCAGTGTGCTCCAGTCTAGGTATTTGATAACCCGGAAAGGGAAGTCCGGCTAACTCTATCTTTCTTTTTTTTTTTACTATATAATGTAGGGGCAGGTCTCGTTCTGTTGAAAGTGTTCGTAGCGCTGCTGGTTTAGTTCCCCACTCGGATTGTCGGGGGAGGGGAATTGCACATTTGGTTTGAAACTCTCTATCTAAGAGTCTTAGGTTCCAGAAAACCCTATAGTAAGATGAAAGCTTAGTTGAGTTCAGTTACGCCAAGCAATTGCATATAGAGAGGTGAAGTAGCCGTTGAAGCAATAGAAATTGAATAAGAGAAGAAAGGTCCACAGAAGGTTATAAAGTAGTACGCCCGGTTCACCTGGTTCTACCACTGCAGGGCTCAATCATGCTAGTTGGGCTATATGCTTAACACACGCAAGTCGAAGTTCGATCATCAAACTTACACCGACCATTCACGGTAGGAAAGAGGGGATACCGGAGACGTTCCTCACGTGTGGCGAACGGATCATTTTGGAGTCAAGTAGACTACTAGTCGTTCCATTGTTGCACCACCCCAATGTGTGTTGCGTAGTAACTGCCCAGCTGTCTGTTACGTTGTCAAACCCTTCCGAACAACCACCTCTGACGCAGAGACTACGAGTGACGGACAACTAAACGACAACGAGTGGTTGCTTCGCAAGCCTATATTACGGTCTAGCGTTATCGTCGTTATGGCGCTTTGGAACACTGCTGATCGCCACCTCTTGCAAGCAACCGTCGGTCACAAATGGGAAAAATCATACGCTATCATAGGCGCTTCTAATTTATTTGGAGATTCTAAATGCAGCATGCGCTGAAACCCGCCTAGCTACTTACTACTCTACTTAACTTAAAATAAAAAAAATTAGAATTCAAATTGGTCGAGAAAAAGAACCGCGCTAGTCGGAATTTGGGGAAAGATAGAGAGCTCTCTAGGCTCTCCTGATCAAATTGAGAGTTCGCTTTGCCAGTCCATGAATATGTCGCACCCAGCAGTTCGAGGAGTTGGCCAGATACGGATCGAAGCCCTGCCTCGAAAAAGTAAGGACTTTTAGGCAGATTCCAGTATCCGACCCATCTCTTTCTGCCGATTCCCCCGGTTGTCGGAATCTCTGGTTCGATCAGGACCAGGAGTCCCATTCATTCGTTTATGGGAGCGCCTCTCTGTTCCCATTCTCCACCGGTCATCAAGTGATTAGCCAGCTCAATCCATTTTTCCATCCGATGATCTTCGCCCTAGGACTGACTCTGTTCGACCTGCCTTGATTGCCTAGCTAATGCTACCGTCGCAAGCAACCTCTCAAAGAATAGGGAGTGAACGACCCTTCTATCTAGTATCTAGATCGGTGATTCCGTTCGGCCGAGCCAGCTATCGAAAGTCTTGCAAGCAACCTCACCCTCACCTCGGAATGAGAGAGACATCAAGGACAGGAACGTAGGAAAGCTCCTTAACGGGAGATTCAGCCACGTAATCAATCCCCCAAACTTTCACTCGGGATGTCAGGATTGCAAGCAACCTACACTAAGCGAGCTAGAAGCTAAAGTGAATCTTTTTTGGCATCTTTTTCTTTGCTTTGACCGCGACTTTGTTTGGTCTTCCTCTTTCCTTCG